AGTCCACGGATACAAGCCTTCGAATGAAATAGAATTCCTAGACCTGCTAAAGAACCAAACCATAGAGTACTTATCACAGGTGCCACAGAGAGATATTTTTTTATATCTTGCATTACAAATTATCTTTCTCTATTTTATTGGAATACATGTATGTTTAGATGCTTTTTTTAGTTCAAAAATTTTGAACTTTCTTCTTCTTTTTTTACACTCAAATCCTATCTAAAATAGATAGATATGTACAATAAACCAATAGATGAGAATTTCCTGCCTCATCTAACAAACAGAAGAAAGAAGTCCTTTTTACGAGCATTACTACTCATCTTTATAGGTGAAATTAGGTTTCAGATGTATACAATTTTTTTCTTATACTTATATATAGAAGAAATGACAAGAAATTTTGATATAGATAGAGAGATGAGCATATCATATATATCATATATATATATATATATGGAAAATAAGAGAAGAATTTTGTACAATGACACTGTACATGAAGTACAAAAAGGGGTGTAGCGCAGCTTGGTAGCCCGCTTGTTTTGGGTACAAAATGTCACAGGTTCAAATCCCTCAATCCCCTGGGGATTCCGATTTTAAAATCCAATGAAAATAAACCAATAGATGAGAATTTCCTGTCTCATCTAACAAACAGAAGAAAGAAGTCCTTTTTACGAGCATTACTACTCATCTTTATAGGTGAAATTAGGTTTCAGATGTATACAATTTTTTTCTTATACTTATATATATAAGAAATGACAAGAAATTTTGATATAGATAGAGAGATGAGCATATCATATATATATGGAAAAGAAGAGAAGAATTTTTTATGAGGTTCTGTATTCTCTTTTTTATTCTATTCCACCTCTACCTTTTTGTTTTCTCTTTTTTATTCTATTCCACCTTTTTGTTTTCTCTTTTTTATTCTATTCCACCTCTACCTTTTTGTTTTCTCTTTTTTATTCTATTCCACCTCTACCTTTTTGTTTATTCTATTCCACCTCTACCTTTTTGTTTTCTCTTTTTTATTCTATTCCACCTTTACCTTTTTATTATAGTATTTTAATTTTTACCTATTTTTTATATGGAAAACAATCATTCTTTTGGTAAGAAACCCGATAAATTCCAAGAATTGCTGATTGAAACAATCAACGATTACGAGGTTGAATCGAAGGGGGTGAGGCTGCATAATTTTATAAAGCAGGAATTTGAGAATTGTAAAAAGAAGTATGAAGAAGAAAGAACTTCTTCTTTTTCACTTCGCTATAGTTCATTTCGCTATAATTTTATAATGGATTCTTACACCCTCGATTCTGTTTTAAATTTTCTAAACAATTGTTTAGAGATTTTAGATTTTCCTAAATCGCTTGAGATAGATCAGGATTTGTTACAATCTTTACAAGATTTTTCTTGCGATTTCAAGAATTTGAAAGAAAATCGCCCTAACTTTTTCTATGGGCGGGCAGTGAGTAGTCGTATAGCAACATTTATTGAAAATCAAGAAAAAAAGGATACTGGTATTGGAAAAGCTTCCGTATATAGATTGCACTTCTGGAAATTTATAGAAGTGCTAATCAACGAAGGAAACTTAATATTTAACAAAAATTTTTCATAAAAAAGAATTAATTTTCTTTATTCTTATTCTAAAAATAAAAGAGCTTTTTAAGTAATCATGTTTTTTCTTTTTTTCTATTAAAAAAAAGAAAAAACATGATTATCCTGTTCATCAACTCGAGCCTGATTATCCCTAACCTAAAGCCAATCTGAATTGTTCTTTTTGGGCTTAGTCTCCCTCGCACGAGAATGAATAAATGTGGGATGTCAATCATAAAATGAACACGTTTCTTTTTTGGAAGCAAACTCCAGGCATGAAGTGCACGGATACAAGCCTTCGAATGAAAGACAATTCCGAATCAGCCTTGTCTACGAACAAGGAAGCTATAAGTAATGCAACTAGTTTTTTTAGTTAAGGATAGAAAAATACCTTTTGTATAGGCATTGTAAAGGGATATCCAATCTTTTCATTTTTTTATTTCTTTCTTTTTTGAATTTTCATAAAATAGATTATCTATGTTTTTATTTTTTATTTTGATTGATTTTTTCTATATGAATCCTTTTTGAAAGAATTCACAATTTGGTTTGATCGTTATCCATTAGTAAGTAGTTAAATAGAGAATCAAGAGTGATTCTTTTTTTGAGAGAATGATCATTGTATGTGGGGGAGTAGAGCAGTTTGGTAGCTCACGAGGCTCATAATCTCGAAGTCACGGGTTCAAATCCCGTCTCCCCACCAATGTTTTGTTTTTTTTCAACGAAACATTGCTTCAGTTACTTAATTGGTTCAGTTATAATATAGGTAGGATAAAGAATTCTTTTTTTTTGAAACAGAAAAAATGTGTTTCACATTTTCGAGAATTCATTTGGTTTTGATGTTATTCTTGTAGTATAATAGAATCAAGAGTGATTCTTTTTTTGAGAGAATGATCATTGTATGTGGGGGAGTAGA